AAAAATCTTGTGGAAAGAGCAAAAAAAAAATTCTACTGCGTATCAATTTGTAATACGTGAATAACAAAATACGGCTTAAGGCCCTTAGATCTATTTCCTTCGTCGAAAAAGGGACAGAATTGTCTAAACCCCTTTTCTTGTTATGTTCGTTAGGTTCAAGTCTGACGAGAATAATATTCTACGACTAACAACTCATTTATTTTTAAACCGATCCATTTACTATCTATTATTTGATTTACTAAGCCTTTATATTGGAATGAGTCAATAGTCAAATGGTTTGGCACTCCTTCCTGAGGAGATGAAGCAATATAATTTTGAATCAGAGCTTTTGATCTTTGTTTATCCTTCGTAGTAATAATATCTCGGGGTTTGCAACGATAACTTGGTATATCCACTATATGACCATTAACTAAAATATGTCTATGGTTAACTAATTGCCTGGCTCCGGGAATGGTCGAAGCCATACCCAATCGAAAAAGGATATTATCCAACCGCATCTCAAGTAGTTGTAGTAAAACCTGGCCTGTTGACCCTTTGGCTTTTCCAGCGATATGCACATATCTAAGTAATTGTCGCTCTGTCAGACCATAATGAAAACGCAATTTCTGTTTTTCTTCTAAACGAATACGATATTGCGATCTTTTCCCGGAACGCAGTGGGTTTTTAAGATCACTTCCGGATCTAGGTCTTTTACTAGTTAATCCCGGTAAAGCCCCCAGACGGCGTATTTTTTTGAAACGAGGTCCTCGGTAACGAGACATAAAGTAAAGACTCCTTTTTATTTTATTGAAATTTCATTCATTTTACAGAAGAAATCAAAATTAAGACTGAACTAAAGAATAAACAAAGCAAAGCGAAATCTATATAGAATAAAATGTATTGTGTTAATATCCAGATTTTTTGTTGTATATATATATAGAAAGAAGATTAAGGCTCTGTTTTATGATTTATTATATATATAAAATATAAATCTAATTGGATCTAATCAACTTTTTTTTAGAATTACCACGACATAATAGATTAGTGACTCAATGTTTGTAGAAATGGAGAGGAGAGAGTCTCAATTATGGAAAAATCGATAGAGAAAAAAGCCGGCTATCGGACTCGAACCGATGACCATCGCATTACAAATGCGATGCTCTAACCTCTGAGCTAAGCGGGCTCACATAACAGAAATAATGCATAGGAATTCAAGAGACTACCAGATCCCCGCTATTAGCTGTAAAGTTCGTATGAACTATATATATATTATATATTTAATATAAACTATTTAATATATACTATATATTATATATTCTAGTTCATAATTCTATCCATAACATAATATAACTAATAAAAAAATATAAAATTAATATGCAAATTAATATTAATTATATATTTAATAAATAAATAGAATAATATGACTAAATAGAATTCTATTCTAATAATGTAACAGATCTAATAATGTAACAGAACTAAAATATCTGACTAATTTCAATTTTATTATTATACATAATAATTATTGATGATATACATTTACATTGCTGTTATTTTTATATTTTTTATAATAATTTCTAATAATAAGATATTGAAAATACCAAAAAATTGGAATTCCTTTTTTAGATTTGAAAATAGTTATAACAAATAAGGTTAATTATATTCATATTATAGCGGATCCGTCCTAAGAAAAGTATAAAATAAGGATAAAGATACAACAATCAAAATTATAATAAGACATTCCTATGATTTCGTTCGAAAAAGGATGAAGATAGGACAAAAAAAACAATAAGGAAGAATATCGACCCTTCCAGTATTCCAAAGCACACTCTAAAAATAAAAGGGGAGGGGGACGTATATATATGTGGTATATACCTCTCTATATTGAATTGTGGATACATCAATGATAGAATCATTTCTGATTGAAACAAAGATGATTCATACAATAGAGGTGGAACGAGAGGGGATAGCCAAAAAAATAAAATAGGCATACACAATTTTTTAATATAGGAATCATTATATAATGAACTCAATGGTTCCAAGATAAATGAAAAAGTTGGGTAAAATTACAACTGGATCCTTGTCTAAAAGGGGGATATGGCGAAATTGGTAGACGCTACGGACTTGATTGGATTGAGCCTTAGTATGGAAACCTGCTAAGTGAAAACTTCCAAATTCAGAGAAACCCTGGAACTAAAAATGGGCAATCCTGAGCCAAATCTTTATTTTTTGAAAAACAAGGGTTTAAAAAAGAGAATAAAAAAGGATAGGTGCAGAGACTCAATGGAAGCTGTTCTAACGAATGGAGTTGACTACGTTGCGTTGGTAACTCAAATTCTTCTATAACAAAAAATGATTAATCGGACGAGAATAAAGAGAGAGTCCCATTCTACATGTCAATACCGACAACAATGAAATTTATAGTAAGAGGAAAATCCGTCGACTTTAGAAATCGTGAGGGTTCAAGTCCCTCTATCCCCAGTAAAAAGCCCGTTTTACTTCTTTACTATAATTCTCCTTTTTT